TCTAATTGAATGAGATTTCTTATAGATATTTGGTTTTTCTTGGATTAAACAAAAGAGAGTAATTACATGAGTTTCAAACTTTCATTTTGATTTAATTAATATATTAATTAATATAATAAGTTTTATCTTTTCTCCTACCTTCAGAAAAAAAAGTCATGTCCACTGTTATTAGATATTAGAATTTTCTGAAAGGTAACTATCCCGCTTTCAGATAAAAATTTATATAGAATCTTTGAAAAAGACTTTTTTTCATACTTCATAAAAAAGAAAAAGACTTACTGTCTTTAGGATCTGATGCTACACCGCTGCTCAATACCTTAGGGGATCTACTCTATTACATAAGTAGATTCCTAAGATTTATCTCATATTATGATATAAATAAACAGCTTTTGTTGTATCGGTCCAAAACCTTTCCAATTGATCTTTACGGTGCTTCCTCTATCAATTAAATCTTTTTTTATCCATAGAAAGAAAGTATTTAGGCATATCTAGTCTTCACTTCATATTTCGACCTATGAAGTTTATTTATTTGCTACAGCTGATAAAAAATCGTTTTGGACGATGCTTATGTAGAAAGCCCTTTTTTTGTGTTTCTAGTATTTCATTGACTAGCTGTTCGTTCTTTTATTTCTATAGTGGAGATAGTCGCACGTAATGACAGATCACAGCCATATTATTAAAAGCTTGTGGTAAAAAGGGGTTTCGTTCTAATGCCCGAAAATAATATTCTAAAGCTTTGGTATGTTCCCCATTACTTGTGTGGATAAGGCCTATATTATAGAGTATATAACTTCGATCATAGGGGTCAATTTCTAGTCGCATAGCTTCATAATAATTCTGTAATGCTTCCGCATAATTTCCTTCAGATTGAGCCGACATCCGTTACGGTCGTCATTCGCTTTAACGAATTCTCCGTTTCAGAACCGTATGTGAGATTTTCATCTCATACGGCTCCTCCTTTTAAGTGCATAATGAAAATAATATATGGAAAAAAGTGATGTCATTATGAACTAAGCGGGGCTAATGTTTTTACAAAAAATCCCTAGCCAACCTTCTTGCAAAAGATCTTTTCTTACTACCAAGTGGGTTCATGCTAGATAAAAATAAAAAAGTAAACTCTAAAAATTTCTTTGTTCTCAACGCCCCTAAATTTCCAGGAATTAGTCACTTCAACAGTCTTCAATGGTTATACGGGTATCCAAAGTACGAACGAGATGGATGTTTATTGTTCCAACCATTTTAATTAGTCCCAATCCCAAAGAAGAAGAAGAAAGAAAGGGAATCATTTTGAAGAAAGTTTTTGTGTTGTTGATTTCTCGGCGTAGTGCTTCTTCCCCTATGCCTCCTATTCGTATATTGTATTAGTGTAGTAGGATTGATCTCTAATACGGGGAACCATAGGTAAAAACCTTTTGCTCAATACTAGAATTCACAATTAAAGCATCTAAGGCTGCATTAATCGTGGATACATGACAGAAGGGATTGCTTTTTTTATATTCTAAACTTCACCTTCAAAAGCGTAGATGTTTTTTCAATACTTGTTTTTCTTTCTATTCCAAATCGGCGAGAAATAACAAAAATAATGATAATCAAATCGCACCATCTCTGTAATAAGTAAATGCCTCTTTTTCTCCGGAAGTTGTCGGAATGACTCGTAATAAGATATCGGCTACAATTGTAAAGGTTTTATCAATAAAATTTCCATTTATACGCGATCTTGGCATAGGTAGTAATCCATTATATAACTCTTTTTATTTCCTTTACCTTTTCTTTTGTAAGACAATTTTCTCACAAACAAAGGAATTGTATAGTACGAACTAACATAAAAGCGGACTCATTAAAAAAAAAACCTTCTATCTACTTCCAATTCCCATTTTTCCGGTCAAAAAAAAAAAAGGTATCTATTAACCATAATCTAAAAAACGATGAATAACTCGCTATTCACCCAGGTACTCAGTCATAATCCTGATGTCGGAGAGATGGCCGAGTGGTTGAAGGCGTAACATTGGAACTGTTATGTAGACTTTTGTTTACCGAGGGTTCGAATCCCTCTCTTTCCGTACTTTCAACTAATTCACCAATCGTACGTGATTGACCACAATGTATCAAATCAAATAAAAAAGAATAGATATAAAATCTACCTTGTTTTAATTTTGAAATAGATTCTCTATTCCTAATTTTTTTGATATGGAAAATGCTGGGAAGAGCAAACAAGGGACCCAAATCTCCCTACCAATCTATGATACATGAATAGGAAAAAGATTCCCCGACAAAATTCCTTACCTTGTGCCTTTTGATTTTTAATAAAAAACGAGGGCAAAGGGGAGTTGTCCGAACTCTTGTTTTTAGTTATTTTTTTTACTTAAGTTAGGTTTATTAAGTCTGTCGAGAGTAATATTCTACGACAAGCAATTCATTTATTTTCAAACCGACGCATTTCCTATCTATTATTTGATTGACTAACCCTTCATATTGGAATGTGTGAAGAGTCAGATGCTTTGGCAATTCCTCAGGGGCAGATGAATCAAGAAGATTTTGAACCAAAGTTCTAGAGTTTTGTTCATCCTTCACTGTAATAATATCTCGGGGTTTGCAGCGATAACTTGGTATATCAACTATACGACCATTAACTAAAATATGTCCATGGTTAACTAATTGGCGCGCTTGAGGAATAGTCAAAGCCATACCCAATCGAAAAAGGATGTTATCCAAACGCATTTCAAGTAATTGTAGTAAAACTTGACCTGTTGACCCCTTGGCTTTTCCGGCGATACGAACATATTTAAGTAATTGGCGTTCTGTAAGACCATAATGAAAACGCAATTTTTGTTTTTCTTCTAAACGAATACGATATTGAGATTTTTTTCCGGAACGTGATTGGTTTCTAAGATCGCTTCCTGCCTTAGGCCTTTTACTAGTTAGTCCCGGTAAAGCCCCCAGACGGCGTATTTTTTTAAAACGAGGCCCTCGGTAACGTGACATAAAGACTCCTTTTTTTATTGAAATTGTACAAAACAAAATTAAAACTGAACTAAATGATAATGATAAATGACGTGAAATCCACTCCAATAAACTATTGGAATACAAAGAGTAAGAAGATATATTCTCTCAATATACAGATTTTTTTTATTGTATATACAATATAAATAAAGAAAATAAATCACAAAAATTTTGCTTTATTTTCTTTATTTATTTTGCAAAGATCTAACTCTTTTACCCAATATATCTTCCTATATGGAAGTTTATATGACATAATATAAATGGAGTGGTAACTCTTGGAAAAAGGTGAAAGAAGTCTTTTCAATCTTCTTTGATTTTGAAAGTACATTAAAAATCATGTAAAAAAACGAAAAAAATATGGAAAAGCCGGCTATCGGAATCGAACCGATGACCATCGCATTACAAATGCGATGCTCTAACCTCTGAGCTAAGCGGGCTCAAATAAAAATAAATAGTGACTATCATTAAATAAATAAAACATAACCTTAATTAATAGAATATAGCAGTATATCGACTTTCTAATTTTAATTTTATTAGTTTCTAAATAAGAAAATCTTAATTAGATCAGAAATTTTTTTTTTCTTTTTATTTCTAATACTATAGAATTATTAGAATTAATATTCGAATAGAATTTTTTATAATTATTCGAATTTCAAATCTACGAAGTAGACTTAAAATCTTTTTCCATTGCACATTGTAGAATTCTAAGTTTTAATAATAATTAAAAATTTCTTTTCATGAAAGTAAAAAAAAAAAAAAAGAATCGACCGTTCGACTATTTAGTAAAATTTAAGACAAATATGAGAAAAAGAAAAACATATATATGTTATGTAATATATAACCATATTGAATTGCAAATACAAAAATGATAGAATCTTTGTTGATTAGACTAAATCAACATGGGTGGGGCTCACAAAAATGAAAGAAGATACCAAAGAAATAAGTATCTAAATGAATGCCAAGGTTTCGGCATAAGAAAAAGTGGAAAGACATCATAATGAGATCCTAATAAAAAAGGGGATATGGCGGAATTGGTAGACGCTACGGACTTAATTGGATTGAGCCTTGGTATGGAAACCTACTAAGTGATAACTTTCAAATTCAGAGAAACCCTGGAATTAACAATGGGCAATCCTGAGCCAAATCCTTGTTTACGCGAACAAACCGGAGTTTAGAAAGCGAGAAAAAGGGATAGGTGCAGAGACTCAATGGAAGCTGTTCTAATAAGTGAAGTTCACTACCTTGTGTTGATAAAGGAATCCTTCGATCGAAACTTCAAATCAAAAAGGATGAAGGAGAAAAGCCTTTATTGTCTAAATATAGGTAACACAAAACGATCTCAAAAATGACGACCTGAATCTCGATTTCTATTTTTTTATAAACAAAATAGAAATGTTGTGAATCAATTCGAAGTTTAAGAAAAAATAAAATATTCATTGATCAAATGATTCACTTCATAGTCTGATAGATCCTTGGTGGAACTTATTAATCGGACGAGAATAAAGATAGAGTCCCATTCTACATGTCAATACTGACAACAATGAAATTTATAGTAAGATGAAAATCCGTTGACTTTTAAAATCGTGAGGGTTCAAGTCCCTCTATCCCCAACTCTACTCCCAAAAAAGTCTGTTTGACACCTTACCTTTTTTTAGTTATTCAAGAATTCATTATCTTTTTTCATTCATCCTACGCTTTTACAAACTAATTTCTTTTCTGATTATATTATATACAAGTCTTGTGGGATATATCATACACGTACAAATGAGAAAGAAATATGGATTTGAATGATTTCAAATCTATATCATTTTTCATTTTCAAACTTAGAAGGTCTTCTTTTATTTAGAAGATCCAAGAAAATCCCGGTCCAAAACTTTTTTAATTTATTACTTTTGAGTTTCTTTTTATTGACATAGACCTAAGTCATCTATTAAAATGATAATGATACTTCGGTAATGGTCGGCATAGCTCAGTTGGTAGAGCAGAGGACTGAAAATCCT